CCTATTCTTCCTATACCTATGAATTCCATTGGACCCAGAAATGAGACATTGGAAGAATCTTTTTGGTCTTCCAATATCAATAGGTTGATTGTTTCGCTCCTGTATCTCCCAAAAGGGAGAAAGATTTCTGAGAGTTGTTTCATGGATCCGCAAGAGAGTACTTGGGTTCTCCCAATAAATAAAAAGTGTATCATGCCTGAATCTAACCGGAGTTCGCGGTGGTGGAGGAACCGGATCGGAAAAAAGAGGGATTCTAGTTGTAAGATATCTAATGAAACCGTAGCTGGAATTGAGATCTCATTCAAAGAGAAAGATAGCAAATATCTGGAGTTTCTTTTTTTATCCTATACGGATGATCCGATCCGCAAGGACCATGATTGGGAATTGTTTGATCGTCTTTCTCCGAGGAAGAAGCGAAACATAATCAACTTGAATTCGGGACAGCTATTCGAAATCTTAGGGAAAGACTTGATTTGTTATCTCATGTCTGCTTTTCGTGAAAAAAGACCAATTGAAGGGGAGGTTTTCTTCAAACAACAAGGAGCTGAGGCAACTATTCAATCAAATGATATTGAGCATGTTTCCCATCTCTTCTCGAGAAACAAGTGGGGTATTTCTTTGCAAAATTGTGCTCAATTTCATATGTGGCAATTCCGCCAAGATCTCTTCGTTAGTTGGGGGAAGAATCAACACGAATCGGATTTTTTGAGGAACGTATCGAGAGAGAATTTGATTTGGTTAGACAATGTGTGGTTGGTAAACAAGGATCGGTTTTTTAGCAAGGTACGGAATGTATTGTCAAATATTCAATATGATTCCACAAGATCTATTTTCGTTCAAGTAAGGGATTCTAGCCAATTGAAAGGATCTTCTGATCAATCCATAGATCATTTCGATTCCATTAGAAATGAGGATTCGGAATATCACACATTGATCGATCAAAGAGAGATTCAGCAACTAAAAGAAAGATCGATTCTTTTGGATCCTTCCTTTCTTCAAACGGAAGGAACAGAGATAGAATCAGATCGATTCCCGAAATGCCTTTTTGGGTCTTCCTCAATGTCCCGGCTATTCACGGAACGTGAGAAGCAGATGATTATTCATCTGCTTCCGGAAGAAATCGAAGAATTTCTTGGGAATCCTACAAGATCAATTCGTTCTTTTTTCTCTGACAGATGGTCAGAACTTCATCTGGGTTCGAATCCTACTGAGAGGTCCACTAGAGATCAGAAATTTTTGAAGAAAAAACAAGATGTTTCTTTTGTCCCTTCCAGGCGATCGGAAAATAAAGAAATGGTTGATATATTCAAGATAATTACGTATTTACAAAATACCGTCTCAATTCATCCTATTTCATCAGATCCGGGATGTGATATGGTTCCGAAGGATGAACCGGATATGGACAGTTCCAATAAGATTTCATTCTTGAAAAAAAATCCATTTTTTGATTTATTTCATCTATTCCATGACCGGAACAAAGGGGGATACACGTTACACCACGATTTTGAATCAGAAGAGAGATTTCAAGAAATGGCAGATCTATTCACTCTATCAATAACCGAGCCGGATCTGGTGTATCATAGGGGATTTGCCTTTTCTATTGATTCCTACGGGTTGGATCAAAAAAAATTCTTGAATGAGGTATTCAACTCCAGAGATGAATCGAAAAAGAAATCTTTATTGGTTCTACCTCCTCTTTTTTATGAAGAGAATGAATCTTTTTATCGAAGGATCAGAAAAAAATCGGTCCGGATCTACTGCGGGAATGATTTGGAAGATCCAAAACTAAAAACAGCGGTATTTGCTAGCAACAACATAATGGAGGCAGTCAATCAATATAGATTGATCCGAAATCTGATTCAAATCCAATATAGCACCTATGGATACATAAGAAATGTATCGAATCGATTCTTTTTAATGAATAGATCCGATCGCAAATTCGAATATGGAATTCAAAGGGATCGAATAGGAAATGATACTCTGAATCATATAACTATAATGAAATATACGATCAACCAACATTTATCGAAAATGAAAAAGAGTCAGAAGAAATGGTTTGATCCTCTTATTTCTCGAACCGAGAGATCCATGAATCGGGATCCTGATGCATATAGATACAAATGTTCCAATGGGAGCAAGAATTTCCAGGAACATTTGGAACATTTCGTTTCTGAACAGAAGAACCGTTTTCAAGTAGTGTTCAATCGATTACGTATTAATCAATATTCGATTGATTGGTCCGAGGCTATCGACAAACAAGATTTGTCTAAGTCACTTCGTTTCTTTTTGTCCAAGTCACTTCTCTTTTTGTCCAAGTCACTTCCCTTTTTGTCCAAGTCACTTCCCCTTTTCTTTGTGAGTATCGGGAATATCCCCATTCATAGGTCCGAGATCCACATCTATGAATTGAAAGGTCCGAATGATCAACTCTGCAATCAGTTGTTAGAATCAATAGGTGTTCAAATCGTTCATTTGAATAAATTGAAACCCTTTTTATTTT